AGACCGAATATTTATTTGAGAAGGGCTTATTTGATCTAATCGTACCGCGTAAGCTTTTAAAAAGCGTTCTGAGTGAATTATTTCAGCTCCACGCTTTCTTTCCTTTGAATCAAAATTAAATCAAGTAAGTTCAATTATTTTATTTGTAGTAAATAAGTAATTCGTTTATCGGAATCAAAGTCAAAATTAGAAGAGTGGGGTTTTCTTTGGTGACGTAACATCTAATTCTAGAAAGAATCCAAAGTTTGCGGATAATTCTTTTTTTTTTTTTACTAATATTTCTTATTTCTGATTAGTAATCAGAAAGCCTCTATAAAAGAGTGAATTCTTTCTTTTGCGAAATTACGCAAATAAAACGAATTTCATCTTCCCTTCGTACATATGTATATATAATTAATTCAAAGATAGAAAATATAGAATTTTGTATCTTTCTATATCTACCGAGAATCTCGTTTTGACTAAAAATCCCTATTGGATGGACTTCTAATAAATCTTTAGGTAATTTGTAAAAAATTTTTTCTTTATTAAATTAGAAGATAAGAACGAAAAAAGAAGAAAAGAGGAAGAATAATAAAATTGATTAACATACATCTTTTTCATGTCGAAAGATGAATAACTCTATTTATTTAGTTCTACATTCCTTGCACTTATTACATATACTCATTTACATATATACTTCGATCTATATTAATTCGAATTACAATTTAATAATTTAAAAATTGAATTTACTAATTAAAATCGAATTAATAATTAATTCGATTTTATATTATTAGAAATATATATAGATTATAATATTAGATATTAATTTCTAATTCTTAATTGTAATTATTACAAGGTATCTTTATAACAATATAATAATAACAGGTACAAATAGTAAATCGAGGTATTCATTCTATGATAACTTTCAACTTTCCCTCTATTTTTGTGCCTTTAGTAGGCCTAGTATTTCCGGCAATTGCAATGGCTTCTTTATCTCTTTATGTTCAAAAAAACAAGATTGTTTAGATCCGATAGGACCAAATCTCATCTATTTTTGTTTTTTTGAAACTTAGACTTGTATCATAACACAAATATCTATTTAGTGAAATAAGGTATAACATGCGACTTCCGCCGAACATAAATGAAAGAGTTCTTTTGCATACAGAAAATTATATATATATGTATGGGTATGAATAAATGAATTCTAGATATTTTCAAATAGAATCAGGATTGGCGGATGTCGTAAATGGAAAGTCTATGTATCCATATGTATGTCGATATCTCTAGTGAGATCATATGAAGGGGATGCTATTTTTTTAGATCTAACCAATTTGATGAATTACTCCTAAAGGTTCACATCAAAATTGTGCTAGTTGATGAGAGTTATTTCAGAAACAAAAAGAGTAAAGTCAAATTCATTAGGGCTATTCTCTCAATTCCAATAAAATGCAATCAGATCACGTATGAGTTGGCGATCAGAACATATATGGATAGAACTTATAAGGGGGTCTCGAAAAATAAGTAATTTTTGCTGGGCCTTTATCCTTTTTTTAGGTTCATTAGGGTTCTTATTGGTTGGAACTTCTAGTTATCTTGGTAGAAATTGGATATCTTTATTTCCATCTCAACAAATTATTTTTTTTCCACAAGGGCTCGTAATGTCTTTCTATGGTATCGCGGGTCTCTTTATTAGCGCCTATTTGTGGTGCACAATTTCCTGGAATGTAGGTAGTGGTTATGATCGATTCGATAGAAAAAGGGGGATAGTTTGTATTTTTCGTTGGGGATTTCCTGGAAAAAATCGTCGTGTCTTCCTACGATTTCTTATAAAAGATATTCAGTCCGTCAGAATAGAAGTTAAAGAGGGTATTTATGCTCGTCGTGTTCTTTATATGGAAATTCGAGGCCAGGGGGCCATTCCCTTGACTCGTACTGATGAGAATTTTACTCCACGAGAAATTGAACAAAAGGCTGCTGAATTGGCCTATTTCTTGCGTGTACCAATTGAAGTTTTTTGAGAAATGAACTAAAGAATGAATGTTTTCTCAGTAGTAGAAAAAAGCCAAGAATCCTCTTTTTCTATAACATAACTTAATTGAATAAAGTTTCTTCAGAACGCTCATTCGAGCCAAAGCGGACGTATACGGAACAATCATAAAACTAAACTCTTTTTGTGTTCTTTTATGCGTATGAAAATCGACTCAATTACGTAACAAAACAAGTAACAAAAGGAAATATTGGATTCATCCTATATATTAAAACATTTCGAAATAAAGAAATTTACCTTTTTATTGTAAGTCCAATATTTGTTGGAATTGATACTTTAGATTCAGCTAGATCATATCTTGTAAATTTTTTATTTTTTGTCAATCGACCTTTCTTTTTATCTTTTTCTTTTGTGCTCCCTAATGACCAAACAATTGGATCTCTTATAACGATAACTACCCAATTTCTGTTTTCTGTCTTGTTTTGCCACTTCTTTTTGATCATCACAATATTATATTCTTCAAAAAATTCCTTC